TGGAAGATTTTCCTTTTCCTATATCCGACTTAATGAAACTTTTTTTTAATATTAGAAACTGGTTGGGTAAAAAATCAGAATTCGAAATTTTAGATCAACATCAACAATTCCAAATAAAAAAAAACCACCAGGAAGACGCAATAGAATTCTGGGAGAACATTCCATATGCACAAAAATCAAGAAGTGTTCTGTTACTAGCTCAATCAATTTTTAGAAGATATATTAAATTACCCTTATTGATAATAGTTAAGAATATTGGCCGTATTTTATTACGGCAATCTCCGGAATGGTATGAGGATTTCCAAGATTGGAATAGAGAAATTTATCTAAAGTGCAGCTATAATGGTCTTCAATTCTCCAAAACAGAATTTCCTAAAAATTGGTTAAGAGAGGGTTTTCAGATAAAAATACTATATCCTTTTCATTTGAAACCTTGGAACAGATCTAAGCTACGACTTTATGATAGAGATCGAAAGCAACAAGATGATTTTGATTCTTGTTTTTTAACCATTTTGGGAATGGAAACGGAATATCCTTTTGGTCCTCCTCGAAAAACACCTTCCTTTTTTGAACCCATTTTAAAAGATATAGACTATAAAGTCGAAATAAGAAAATTAAATTTTCGAGTTCGAAGAGTTTTAAAAAAAATAACAAAGAAAGAAGCAAAAGCTTTTTTTTTTTTACAAAAAAAAATAAAAGAACTTTTAAAAGGAAAGAAAATTCCATTATTTATACCGAGAGAAATATATGAATCAAGTGAAACTCAAACGGAAAAAGATTCTATAATTAGCAATAAAATAATTAATGAATCATTTAGTCAAAATAGATCTACAGGTTGGACAAATTATTCACAGGCAGAAGAAGAAATAAAACATAGAATTGATAGAAGAAACACAATTAGAAATCAAATAGAAAAAAAAAAAAATAATAAAAAGAATAATGGAGAATCACTCCCAAAAATTTGGAAAATATTAAAAAGAAAAAATATTGAATTAATAGTTAAATTTTTCATTGAAAAAATATACATAGATATATTTCTATGTATCATTAATATGCGCAGAATAGCTCTACAACTTTTTATGGAATCAACCAAAAAAATTCTTGAAAAATACATTCACAACAATGAAACAAATCAAGAAGGGATTAATAAAATAAAACAAAATAAAATTGAGTTGATTTCACCTATGACTATAAAGGCTTTTGATAATCTTAGAAATAGTAATAATCTTAGAAATAGTAAGCAGAAGTCACATATTTTTTTTGATTTATCTTACTTGTCACAAAAATATGTATTTTTTAAATTATCACAAACCCAAGTTATTAACTTTAATAAGTTAAGATCTATTCTTCAATATAATGGACCGTCTTTTTTTATTAAGAATGAAATCAAGGATTTTTTTGGAAGACAAGGAATATTTGATTCCGAAATAAGACATAAGAAACTTCAAAATTATGGAATGAATCCATGGAAAAACTGGTTAAGAGGTCATTATCAATACGATTTATCTCAGATTACATGGTCTAGATTAGTTCCACAAAAATGGCGAAATGGAATAAATCAATGCCATACGTCTCAAAATAAGGATTTAAGGAAATGGTATTTCTATGAAAAAGACCAATTATTTGATTACAAAAAAAAACAAAATTCGAAAGTATATTTATTACCAAATAAAGAGGATAATTTAAAAAAAAACTATAGATATGATCTTTTATCATATAAATATATTCATTCTGAAACTAAGAAGAAGTCCTATATTTATAGATCATCATCATCATTAGAAACAAATAAGAAGCAAGAAAATTCCAGTAGAAATAAAGAATTTAACATACTCAAGAATATTCCTATCAAGAATTATCTAGGAAAAAGTGATATTATATATATGGAAAAAAATACAGATAGAAAATATTTGAGTTGGAAATTTAATACAAATATTCAAGTTGAACCTAATAAGGACAAAATAAGGGATAAAATTCATATTTTTTATCTTCCAATCGATTCAAATTCCGAAATCAATTACAAAAAGGTCTTTTTTGATTGGATGGGAATGTCTTTTGATTGGATGGGAATGAATGAAAAATTCTTAATCTTAAATCGCCTCATATCGAATCCGAAAAATTTTTTCTTTCCAGAGTTTGTGATACTTTATCATAAATATAAAGAGAAACCTTGGTTTATCCCAAGCAACTTACTTCTTTTTAATTTGAATATAAATCAAAATTTTAATGAAAATCAAAATATCAAGAGAAAGCAAGAGGAGAATGAGGATTTTTTAAATTTTAGCCCATCAAATTCAAAACAATATTTTGAATTAAAGAATCAAAACAATATTGAAGAATATTTTTTAGAATCGATCGAAAAACTAAAAATATTCCTTAAAAGAGATTTTCCTTTGCAATTAAGATGGACTGGACGTTTGAATCAATTGAATCAAAAAATGATGAATAATATCCAGATATATGGTCTCCTGCTTAGCCTCATAAATGTAAGAAAAATTACTATATCCTATATTCAAAGGAAAGAAATGAATCTGGATATAATGAGGAGGCGTTTAAATCTTACACAATTAACGAAAAAGGGAATATTAATTATGGAACCTGCCCGTCTATCTGTAAAAAATGACGGACAGTTTTTTATGTATCAAATCATAGGTATTTCATTGGTTCATAAAAGTAAGCACCAGAGTAATCAAAGATACCGAAACCCCCAAAACGTTGCTAAGAATAATTTTGATGAATCCATTTCAAGACATAAAAGAAAAACTTTAAATAGAAACAAAAATAATTATGATTTGCTTGTTCCTGAAAAAATTTTATCGTCTAGACGTCGTAGAGAATTGAGAATTCTAATTTCTTTCAATTTGAATTTAAAGAACCAGAATGCTGTGCATAAAAATCAATTATTTTGCAAGGAGAACAAGATAAAAAACTGGAGTCAATTTTTGGATGAAAGTAAAAAAATTGACAGAAAAAAAAATGAATTAATTCAATTAAAGTTCTTTTTTTGGCCTAATTATCGATTAGAAGATTTAGCTTGTATGAATCGCTATTGGTTTGATACCAATAATGGGAGCCGTTTGAGTATGTTAAGGATATATATGTATCCCTGATTTCAAATTTTGAGTTTCCTATATATTCTGTTGTTCTATTCTATCAATCATATTTTTTCATTTTTTCTATTGATTAATGTTAATTGATAAAATAAGGAATATATAAAGAAATTATGATTATTGTGTATACTACATTAAAATTTCTGACATTATTATTACTGATCAATAAAATAAATATCTGTAAAAAGGGGAGTGTGAAATTCTTTTATGGTAAAAAATTCATTTATTTCAATTATTTTGCAAGAACAAGAAGAAAACAAAGAAAACAGAGGATCTGTTGAATTTCAAGTAGTAAGTTTCACCAATAAGATACGGAGACTTACTTCACATTTGGAATTGCACAAAAAAGACTATTTATCTCAGAGAGGTCTGCGGAAAATTCTGGGAAAACGTCAACGCTTGCTGGCTTATTTGTCAAAAAAAAATAGATCGCGTTATAAAGAATTAATAGGGCAGTTGGGTATTCGAGAGAGAAAAACTCATTAATTTGAAGAGTTAGTTTTAATTATTCGCTTAAAGTTTGATGAACTTCTTTTCGCTTTCAGCAATTCATGGAAGAATGAATCAGGAAAAACCTATGACTGTACCAGCTAGAAAAGACCTCATGATAGTCAATATGGGACCTCACCACCCATCAATGCATGGTGTTCTTCGACTCATTGTTACTCTAGATGGTGAAGATGTTATTGACTGTGAACCAATATTGGGTTATTTACACAGAGGTATGGAAAAAATTGCGGAAAATCGAACAATTATACAATATTTGCCTTATGTAACACGTTGGGATTATTTAGCTACTATGTTCACAGAAGCAATAACTGTAAATGGGCCAGAGCAATTAGGCAATATTCAAGTCCCTAAAAGGGCCAGTTATATCAGAGTCATTATGTTGGAGTTAAGTCGTATAGCTTCGCATTTGTTATGGCTTGGCCCTTTTATGGCAGATATTGGGGCACAGACTCCCTTCTTCTATATTTTTCGAGAAAGAGAATTGATATATGACCTATTCGAAGCTGCCACCGGTATGCGAATGATGCACAATTTTTTTCGTATTGGCGGAGTCGCTGCTGATTTACCTCATGGCTGGATAGATAAATGTTTGGATTTTTGCGATTATTTTTTAACAGGAATTGCTGAATATCAAAAGCTTATTACACGGAATCCCATTTTTTTAGAACGAGTTGAAGGAGTAGGCATTATTGGTGGAGAGGAAGCAATAAATTGGGGTTTGTCGGGACCAATGCTACGAGCTTCCGGAATACAATGGGATCTTCGTAAAGTTGATCATTATGAGTGTTACGACGAATTTGATTGGGAAGTCCAATGGCAAAAAGAGGGGGATTCATTAGCTCGTTATTTAGTACGAATCAGTGAAATGACAGAATCCATAAAAATTATTCAACAGGCCCTAGAAGGAATTCCTGGAGGGCCCTATGAAAATTTAGAAATCCGCCGCTTTGATAGAGTAAAAGATACTTTATGGAATGAGTTTGACTATCGATTCATTAGTAAAAAACCTTCTCCGACTTTTGAATTGTCGAAGCAAGAACTTTATACGAGAGTCGAAGCACCAAAGGGAGAATTGGGAATTTTTCTGATAGGAGATAAGGGTGTTTTTCCTTGGCGATATAAAATTCGTCCTCCGGGGTTTATTAATTTGCAAATTCTTCCTCAGTTAGTTAAAGGAATGAAATTGGCTGATATTATGACGATACTAGGTAGTATAGATATCATTATGGGAGAAGTTGATCGTTAAAATGATAATTGATACAACAGAAGTACAAGCTATCAATTCTTTTTCTAGATTGGAATCCTTAAAAGAGGTCTATGGGATCATATGGATGCTTATCCCTATTTTTACTCTTGTATTAGGAATCACAATAGGTGTACTAG